ATGTGCAATATTATAATAATATAAATAAAGACACTTAGGATAAAAAAACAAATTTCTCGAGGGTTTCCTGTTTCCGGGGGGTTTACAGGAGTCTTAACCATCTGAGGAGTTTAGGGGGGTAGGGGGGTTTTAACGCGCGGAAACAGGGCGGAAACAGGAGTTATAAGTAGTAGTTACAAATATCTTATGCTCTTGAAATCAGTTATGAAATTCTTCAATGATTGTCTTTTATCATTCAAAAGTATTACTATGTTCAAGTGAGTGTTCAACCTTAATATAACTGTTGTATTTGCACTGTGAAATGCTAACTGAAAGGAGAAAAAAAAAGGAACCAGCCACACACTGGAAAGAACGCTCGGCATGGTGGGTCATGAGGATTCATGGTCGCCACCATTAACCAATGTAAGTGCTGAGGAAAGAGTGAGTAATAATAAATGTATGGACTTGAGATGTAGAGCCAAATCGCCAGGAATAGTTCACTAAGTGAAACCCCCACAATTTTTATCCTTGACCTTCAATAATAGTATGCATTAAGATATCAACTGATGGTAGGTTCTTACTGTGCATGCCTGTTTTAGAATTATAATATGTTGAGACTTGGTATATATTTGGAGAATTAGTATTTTATTGAGTTTTCAATTTCGTCTTTTTAAGATATCTGCTATCCTATTTAAAGCAGTTATTGTATATGTTTTAAATACCATTTATTATTTGATGACAAATATGTTCCTGAGTACATAGATTGTTAGATATTTAAAGAATGTACTATATCTTCATTTAATGTTATATATAAATATATGGTGTAATTACATATATGTACTATAATTTGACATTTGGCAGAGCCCGGCAGAGAATAGTTTAATGTAGAATCCTAGCTTTGGGAGTTAGGGGCGGGGGTTAAAATCCTCTTCTTTGAGCAGTAGGAAGGATTTTAACCTTCGACCTCCGGTTTACAAGACCGGCGCTCTTTCGCTGAGCTACTAATGCATCGTCATTCGAGGGCTTTGTTTTCTACTCAGCCTGCAGCAGGTAGAAGAATTAAGAATAGGAAGAAGTAAAGAGATGATGCGATTTGGCCAATGATAACAAAGGGATGTTCGACTGGCATGCCTCCAATTCATGTTAAAATGGCYACGTCTGCAACTAAAAGTCAGAATAGKGATTGTGTAAGAGGTCGGAAGGTTAGACCTCGTTGTTTGGAAGTATGTAGGATGGGGATGACTATGAGTACGAGGATAGAGGAGAGAAGAGCGAGGACACCTCCAAGTTTATTAGGGATGGAACGAAGGATTGCATAGGCAAATAAAAAGTATCATTCGGGYTTAATATGGGGAGGGGTGACTAAGGGGTTGGCTGGGGTGAAGTTGTCTGGATCTCCTAAAAGGTTGGGGAARAAAAGTGCTAGGGAGATTAAAGTRATTAGGAGAATGGCGAAGCCTAAAAGATCTTTRTARGAGAAGTAYGGGTGAAATGAAATTTTGTCGGCGTCCGAGTTTAGTCCAGTRGGGTTGTTAGATCCRGTTTCGTGGAGGAAAATTAGGTGGACTATTGTTGCGGCTGCAATAATAAAAGGGAGGAGGAAATGAAATGCAAAGAATCGGGTGAGGGTGGCGTTGTCTACTGAGAAGCCACCTCAAATTCATTGAACGAGAGAGTTGCCGATGTAAGGAATGGCGGAAAGGAGGTTAGTAATTACGGTAGCGCCTCAAAAAGATATTTGACCTCAGGGAAGGACATAGCCTACGAAGGCAGTTATTATTACTAGAAGAAGAAGAATGACTCCAACGTTTCAAGTCTCTTTATAAAGGTAGGAGCCATAGTAAAGGCCGCGGCCGATGTGGAGGTAGATACAGATAAAAAAGAAGGATGCGCCGTTGGCATGTATACTTCGGATAAGTCACCCGTAGTTTACATCTCGGCAGATGTGGGCTACGGATGAGAAGGCTGTGGCGATGTCTGAGGTGTAGTGTATGGCGAGAAAGAGGCCAGTGAGGATCTGGGCGATTAAACAGAGTCCGAGCAGGGAGCCGAAATTTCATCAAACAGAAATGTTAGAGGGTGTTGGGAGATCAACTAGCGCGTCATTTGCGATTTTTAGGAGGGGGTGGGTCTTTCGAAGGTTGGCCATTAGGAGGTTCTTGTAGTTGAATAACAACGGTGGTTTTTCAAGCCATTAGTCCTGGTTAAAATCCTGGCAGGAATTATGGTTTATATCTTGTTTATGTTTCTATTTGGTCTTGTTTTAGGGTTGGTGGCGGTAGCTTCTAACCCGTCTCCATATTTTGCAGCTTTAGGGCTAGTGGTGGTGGCTGGTATGGGGTGTGGTGTGTTAGCGGGGTTTGGAGGATCTTTTTTGTCTTTAGTTTTGTTTTTGATTTACTTGGGCGGGATATTAGTTGTCTTTGCATATTCAGCGGCTCTTGCTGCTGAGCCTTATCCTGAGGGTTGAGGGAGTTGACCTGTGTTGGGGATAATGTTGGCTTATGTTGTAGGGTTGTGTATGGCAGGGGGGATATTTTGAGGGGGGTGGTACGAGGTTTCTTGGGCCCCGGTGGATGATTTTGGTGAATTTTCTGTTTTTCGGGGAGATGTGGGGGGTGTAGCATTAATGTATTCGGTGGGAGGGGGTGTGTTAGTTATAGGGGCTTGAGTGTTATTATTAACATTATTTGTGGTGTTGGAGTTGACTCGRGGGTTAAGTCGAGGGGCGTTGCGAGTTGTTTAGAAAAGAAGGAGAAGTATGGCTAGAGCAAGGGTAAATGAAAAAAGGGAGAGATAGGTCTTGATTATACCTTGTTGGATATTATTGGTTGTGGTGATCAAAGGTGAGTTAAGGGTTGTAATTGCTTTGGGGCCTACTTTCTCTAGCCAGGTTTGGTCGATTATTTGGGTTGCGATAGTTTGGCCTATTAAGAGGTTTAGTTTAGGGGGGAGGCGATGGATGATTGTGGGGAAGTAGCCTAGTATGTTGGAGAAGTGGTGGGGGGAAAGTTTGGGGAGAGATTTAAATTGCTTGTTGGTTAAGGAGGCTAGTTCAAGAGCTGTAAGTAGGCCMACTACAGTGACAAGAAGGGCGGCTATTTTTAGAAGGGGAGGTATTGATATAATAGGGGTTTTTAGGGGGGTGATGTTGGAAGTGATTAGAAGACCGGCGAAGATACTTCCTCATGCGAGTCGTTTGATTGGGTTTATTACTGTAGGGTTGTTTTCATTAATGGGGGGGAGGGGATTGAAGCGGGGGAACCCCATAGATACGAAGAAGACAACTCGGAGGCTGTAAATAGCAGTGAATGAGGTGGCTAGGAGGGTGAGTGTAAGGGCTCAGGCGTTTAAATAGGATGTGTTGAGTGCTTCAATAATGGCGTCTTTGGAGAAAAAGCCTGCTAAAAAGGGGACTCCTGTAAGGGCAAGGCTACCAATAGTAAGGCAGGAGGTTGTAAGGGGGGTGAGGTGGTGTATCCCCCCTATTTTTCGGATGTCTTGCTCGTCGTTAAGGCTGTGAATGATGGAGCCGGAGCAAAGAAAGAGTATGGCTTTAAAGAAGGCATGGGTGCAGATGTGAAGGAAAGCAAGTTGGGGTTGGTTTAGGCCGATGGTTACTATTATTAGTCCGAGTTGGCTTGATGTGGAGAAAGCAACAATTTTTTTAATATCATTTTGTGTAAGGGCGCAAGTTGCAGTAAATAGGGTTGTGAGGGCTCCTAAGCAGAGACAGAGGGTAAGAGCGGCGGGGTTATTTTCTATTATAGGGCTGATGCGGATAAGTAGAAAGATTCCAGCTACAACCATGGTACTGGAGTGTAGTAGGGCAGAGACCGGGGTAGGGCCTTCCATGGCGGAAGGGAGCCATGGGTGAAGGCCGAATTGAGCAGATTTTCCAGTGGCTGCGAGGATTAGGCCAATAAGGGGAAGGGTGAGGTCAAAGTTTTTAGAGGCAGAAAATATTTGTTGTATTTCTCAAGAGTTTAGGTTGGTTGCGATTCATGCTATAGCAAGGATTAGGCCAATATCTCCGACTCGGTTGTAGATTACTGCTTGAAGGGCTGCAGTATTTGCATCTGTTCGGCCGTATCATCAGCCGATGAGGAGAAAAGATATGATTCCAACGCCCTCTCAGCCAATAAAAAGTTGGAATATATTGTTGGCTGTAACTAGGATAATTATAGCGATGAGGAAGATTAAAAGGTATTTGAAAAATCGGTTTATATTCGGGTCGGTGTGTATATACCAGGATGCGAACTCAAGAATAGATCAGGTAACGTACAGGGCAACGGGGGTAAAAATAATAGAGTAGATATCGAATTTGAGGCTGATGTTGATGTCAAAGGCGAGGGTGTTTATTCAGGTTCAGCTGGTAATGATGGATTCTGTTCCTTCGTTTAGGAAAAGGGAAAGAGGGAGGAGACTAGTAAAGAAGGCCAATTTTACTGCTGTTTTTACTTTAGTGAGGGCTCAAGAGGGTGGTAGGGGCTCTGGAGAGAGGGTCATGATTACGGGGTGTGTAAGTAGTAGGAAAATAGTAATTAGGCTGGATGCTATAATTGTCGAGGTGTGGTACATAGCTACTACTTGGATTTGCACCAAGAGTTTTTGGTTCCTAAGACCAATGGATGAGCTGTTATCCTTTAGAAGCGTTAAACGAGTGAGCCTTGGAGTTTAACCAAGGTGGCAAGGATTAGCAGTCTTTGTTGCTTGCGAGCCTCTCTCGGTGGACAAGGGGATTTTAACCTCTGTTTTTAGAATCACAATCTAATGTTTTTTTTAAAACTATGTCTACAGGCTATTCAGCCCCAGATTAGTTCGGGCTTAGTGATCAGGAGAAGTAGGGGGAGAAAATGAAGTGTCATAAGTAAATGTTCTCGGGAGTGGGCGGGGTCTAGGGCAATGATGTGGGTTGGAAGGGGGCCGCGTTGTGTTATGAGGAATATATAGAGGGAGTAACTTGCGGTAATAAGGGTGCCGGCTCCTGTTAGTATAATTGTTCATCAAGATCAGTTGAAAAGAGAGGTAATAATTATTAGTTCCCCCATAAGGTTAGGTAAGGGGGGAAGGGCAAGGTTAGCGAGGCTGGCGGTAAATCATCAAGCGGTTGTTAAAGGAAGAATTATTTGAAGGCCACGTGCTAGGACTATTGTTCGGCTATGGGTTCGTTCGTAATTTGTGTTTGCAAGGCAGAAGAGGGCAGAAGAGGTTAGGCCGTGGGCGATTATAAGAATAAGGGCCCCTGTAAAGCCTCAGGGTGTTTGAATTAGGATCCCTGCTGCTACTARGCCCATGTGGCTTACTGATGAGTAAGCGATTAATGATTTGAGGTCAGTTTGGCGAAGACAAATTGAGCCGGTTATGATGAGGCCTCAGAGAGCGAAGATAATGAAAGGGTAACTAAGTTCCTTGGTTAGGGGCTCTAATATAGTTATTACTCGTATCATGCCGTAACCACCAAGTTTTAGTAGGATGGCAGCTAGGACTATTGAGCCCGCAATAGGAGCTTCAACGTGTGCTTTCGGGAGTCAGAGATGGGCCCCGTAGAGGGGTATTTTTACTAGAAAGGCTAGTAAGCAACCGGCTCATCATAGTTTGTCTGCGAAGGTCGAGAGTTGAATGGAGGGGGTGTATTGAAGGGTGAGAAGAGAGAGGGTGCCTAAGTTGTTTTGGGCCAAGAGAAGAGCGACGAGGAGTGGGAGAGACCCTGCTAGTGTGTAAAATAGGAAGTAGGTTCCTGCGTTTAAGCGTTCTGCCTGGTTTCCTCAGCGGGTGATGATAACAAGGGTGGGGATTAGTGTGGCTTCAAATATAACATAAAATATAATTAACTCTGTGGCACTAAAAGCTAGGATTAGGAAAATTTGAAGGGATGTAAGGAGTGTAATGTATAGGCGTTGGCGAGCGATAGGTTCGGAAGTTATGTGGTTTTGGCTGGCAATAATTATTAAGGGGAGTAGTCAGCAGGTTAGAGTTAAAAGGGGGGTTGAGAGGGGGTCTGTTGCTATGTAGGGGTTTAAGAAAGATCAGCCTGTTTCTGCTGTGGTTTTTAGTCAGGAGAGGCTGATAAAAGAGATAACTAGACTATAGGTAAGGGTGATAGATCAAAGTCCTTTAACAGGGGCTGCTCAGGCGGTCGGGATGAGCATGATGGTGGGGATTAAGATTTTTAGCATTGTAGGAGATTAAGGCTTTGGAGGCGGTCAGTGCCATGCGTTCGAGCGGTAGCGACAAGAAGGGCAAGACCTGCACTTGCTTCACAGGCTGAGAAGGCGAGCAGGATTATGGGGGAAGTGGAAAAATTAGTAGAGTCAAGTTGCAGGGTTCATAAAGACAGGGCAATAAAAAGGGAGAGTATTATGCCTTCTAAACATAAGAGGGCGGAAAGAAGGTGGGTTCGGTGGAATGCAAGGCCTGCCAGCCCTAGAAAAAAAGTTGAAGAGAAGGCAAAGTGGGTGGGGGTCATTAGGCAGTTATGGACTTTAACCACAAGTTCTTGAGCCGAAATCAAGGGTTTTTCTTAAACTAACTGTCTATTCGGCCCACTCTAGACCGCCCTGAATTCATTCATAGATAAGACCAAGGGTAAGAAGGGCGAGAACAGTAGTTGCTCAGGTGAAGGCTGTTAAGGGGGAAGAGAGTTGATCTCCTCAGGGAAGCGGGAGAAGGAGGGCAATTTCTAGGTCAAAGAGAAGGAAGAGGATGGCAACTAAGAAAAATCGTAAGGAGAATGGGAGGCGAGCGGATCCTAGGGGGTCAAAGCCGCATTCGTAAGGGGAAAGTTTTTCGTGGTCCGGGCTTATTTGAGGTAATCAGAAGGAGATAGTGGTTAAGATTATGGATAGCGCAGCAGAAATAATAATTATTATTGTGATTAAGTTCATTATCTTTCCTTGGGTTTTAACCAAGACCAGGTGATTGGAAGTCACGTATACTAGCTTTAATACTAGAAAGATATGAGCCTCATCAATAGATAGAAATGTAGAGGAATAATCAGACAACGTCTACAAAGTGTCAGTATCAGGCGGCTGCTTCGAATCCAAAGTGATGTTCGGATGTGAAGTGGTATTGAACTTGTCGGAGAAGGCAAACAGTTAAGAATGTAGAGCCAATAATTACATGGAGGCCATGGAAGCCTGTGGCTACGAAGAAGGTTGAGCCATAAACGCCATCTGCAATTGTAAAAGGGGCTTCATAGTACTCTATGGCTTGAAGGAGGGTAAAATAAAAGCCTAGAAGAATTGTCAGTGTCAAGGCTTGGATTGCTTGTTTTCGGTGACCTTCCATAATACTATGGTGTGCTCAAGTGACTGTTACCCCTGAGGCGAGAAGTACGGCCGTATTTAAAAGGGGGACTTCGAAGGGGTCTAGGGTGGTGATGCCTGTGGGGGGTCAACATCCTCCAAGCTCTGGTGTGGGGGCAAGACTTGAATGGTAGAAGGCTCAGAAAAATCCTAGGAAGAAGAAAACTTCTGATGCAATAAAGAGGATTATGCCGTAACGGAGGCCTTTTTGGACGGGGGGCGTGTGGTGCCCTTGAAAGGTGCCTTCTCGAATAATATCTCGTCATCATTGGTATATTGTTAAGAGAAGGAGGGCTAATCCAAGGGTTAGTAATGTTATATTATGAAAGTGTATTCAGATTGCTAAACCGGATGTTAGAAGAAGGGCGGCTACTGCTCCTGTTAGGGGCCATGGGCTGGGATCTACTATATGATATGCGTGTGCTTGATGGGCCATTAGACGTTTTCTTGTAGGTAAAGGCTTAATAAAAGAACAAAGACGTAGGCTTGGATCATGGCAACGGCGATTTCTAGAAGGGTGAGTAGAAAAAGAAGGGTTGTTGTTAGAATAGCTACTGTTGGTATTAGGGGTAGAAGGACGAATGCGGCTGTGGCGATAAGTTGAATAAGAAGGTGACCAGCTGTTAAATTTGCTGTTAGCCGGACTCCCAGGGCCAAGGGTCGAATAAAAAGGCTAATTGTCTCAATGATAATAAGAATAGGGATGAGAAGGGCGGGGGTTCCTTCAGGCAGAAGGTGTCCTAGGGCATGGGTGGGCTGGTTTCGTATACCAATGATCACGGTGGCCAGCCATAAAGGAACAGCAAATGCTATATTTAAAGAGAGTTGTGTGGTGGGTGTAAAGGTGTAAGGAAGCAGGCCTAGTATATTTAGTGTAATGAGAAACAGTATTAAAGAGGAAAGAAGGGTGGCTCACTTATGGCCCCCAAGACTGAGAGGTTGGAAGATTTGTTGGGTGAAGCGATTAATAAATCACCCTTGAAGGGTTAGAAGGCGGTTGTTTAACCAACGAGCTGTGGGCTTAGGGTAGAGTACTCAGGGGAGACTGATGGCGAGGGCAATTAAGGGAATTCCTATAAATGTGGGGCTCATAAACTGGTCGAAGAAACTTAATGTCATGGTCAATTTCAGGGCTCGGTTTTAGGGGTCTCAGTGCTTTGAGGGGCAGGGTCGTTTGGGAAAGTATGGGCTAAAACTTTAGGGGGGATAATTGTCAGGAAAATTAATCAAGAGAAGACTAAAATAGCAAATCAAGGAGCGGGGTTGAGTTGTGGCATTTCGCTAGGGGTGGTTGGGGGTCACCAATCTTTAGCTTAAAAGGCTAACGCTATTCCCTGTTTAGCTTCTTAGCGAAGCGTCTTCAAGTATTAAGGAGGATCAGTTTTCAAAATGTTCTAATGGGACTGCTTCTACTACGATAGGTATAAAACTGTGGTTTGCGCCGCAGATTTCAGAACATTGTCCATAAAACACTCCGGCTCGAGATGCGATAAAGGCTGTTTGGTTTAGACGTCCAGGAACTGCGTCTATCTTWAYACCTAGRCTTGGAACAGCTCAGGAGTGAAGTACGTCTTCAGCTGAGACTAGTACTCGAACTGGGGATTCGGYTGGAATTACTATTCGGTGATCAGTTTCTAGAAGGCGGAATTGTCCGGGGGTTAAATCTTGTGTRGGGACCATGTAAGAGTCAAAGCCCAAGTCTTCATAATCTGTATATTCGTAGCTTCAGTATCATTGGTGTCCTATAGCYTTAATAGTTAAGTGGGGGTCATTGATTTCATCCATTAGGTAGAGAATACGTAGGGAAGGAAGGGCAATTAGAATGAGGATAATAGCAGGGAGGAGGGTTCAAATGATTTCGATTTCTTGAGAGTCTAGGATGAATTTGTTAGTAAGTTTGGTAGTAACTATAGCTACAATAATATAAAGTACAAGCGTGCTAATTAAGAAGACAATTATTAAGGCGTGATCGTGGAAGTGGAGAAGTTCTTCTATAACAGGTGAAGCTGCATCTTGGAATCCTAGTTGAGAGGGATGTGCCATTATTACAAGACACGCGGGGRTTAAACCCACAATTTTGCCTTGACAAGGCAATGTAATARTTAGTTTTACTAGTGTCTTATAAAGAAAGTGACAGAGTGGTTATGTGGTTGGCTTGAAACCAATTTATGGGGGTTCGACTCCTTCCTTTCTCGTCTTAGGGCTTAGTCTAAAATGGTTGATTTTATGTTTGTTAGGCTTGTTGAACTTGGACAAAAGCAGGTTCTTCAAAGGTGTGGTAGGGAGGGGGGCAGCCGTGTAGCCATTCAGCATTTGTTGTAGTTAATTCTGCTGAGAGAACTTCTCGTTTGGCTGCAAATGCTTCTCAGATAATAAAAAGGAACATGATTACTGCTACTAAAGAAATTATGGACCCGATAGAAGAAACTGTATTTCAAAGGGTGTAGGCGTCTGGGTAGTCAGAATATCGACGGGGCATACCGGCTAGGCCAAGGAAGTGCTGTGGGAAGAAGGTGAGGTTAACTCCGATGAATATAACGCCGAAATGAATTTTAGTTCATGTGCTGTGAAGTGTATAGCCAGAAAATAGAGGAAATCAGTGGACAAATCCGCCCACGATTGCGAATACAGCTCCTATTGAGAGGACGTAGTGAAAATGGGCAACTACATAGTAAGTATCGTGGAGTATAATATCTAGAGAAGAGTTGGCAAGGACAATTCCAGTGAGGCCTCCCACCGTAAATAAGAAAATAAAGCCTAGTGCTCATAAAAGGGGGGTGTCTCATTTAATTGCTCCTCCATGAAGGGTGGCCAGTCAGCTAAAGACCTTTACTCCAGTTGGAATGGCAATAATTATTGTGGCGGAGGTAAAATATGCGCGTGTGTCTACGTCTATTCCTACTGTAAATATATGGTGGGCTCAGACAATAAATCCTAGAAGGCCAATGGCCATCATGGCCCAGACCATGCCTATGTAACCAAAGGGTTCTTTTTTACCAGAGTAGTAGGCGACAATATGCGAGATTATACCAAAACCGGGAAGGATAAGAATATAGACTTCCGGGTGCCCAAAAAATCAGAATAGGTGCTGGTACAGAATAGGATCGCCCCCTCCTGCAGGGTCGAAAAAGGTTGTGTTAAGATTTCGGTCTGTCAGAAGTATAGTAATGCCGGCGGCAAGAACTGGGAGAGAGAGGAGAAGGAGAACGGCCGTAATAAGAACAGATCAGACAAAGAGAGGTGTTTGGTACTGTGAGATAGCAGGAGGTTTTATATTAATAATTGTAGTAATAAAATTAATAGCCCCCAGGATAGAGGAGACTCCGGCCAGATGAAGGGAGAAAATTGTTAAATCAACAGATGGGCCAGCGTGGGCCAGGTTGCCTGCTAAAGGGGGATAGACAGTTCATCCTGTTCCAGCCCCAGCTTCAACGCCTGAAGAGGCTAAGAGGAGAAGAAATGATGGTGGGAGAAGTCAGAAGCTCATATTATTTATTCGGGGGAAGGCTATATCAGGGGCTCCAATCATAAGGGGGATTAATCAGTTTCCGAAACCCCCAATCATGATTGGTATTACTATAAAGAAGATTATTACAAAGGCGTGTGCAGTTACGATCACATTGTAAATTTGATCATCTCCAAGAAGAGAGCCCGGTTGGCTTAATTCCGCCCGGATTAGGAGGCTCAATGCAGTGCCGACTATTCCAGCTCAAGCACCAAATACTAGATAAAGGGTGCCGATGTCTTTGTGATTGGTTGAGAAAAATCAACGTGTGATTGCCACAGGTAAGATGGCTGAGTAAGCGGTGGATTGTAGCCCCATATACAGAGGTTTGAGCCCTCTTCTTATCAAGCCCCGAGGTGTTGAACACATTAGATTGCAAATCTTAAGTAGCAGGTTTGCCCCTGCCGGGGCTTTCCCCGCCTATTTTTTGAGTTAGGCGGGGAAAGTTAGATAGATGCTCGCTGGTTTGGGCGCTTAGCTGTTAACTAAGAACTTGTAGGATCGAGGCCTGCCTATCTAGAAAGGCTTTAGCTTAATTAAAGTATCTGTTTTGCATACAGGAGATGTGGGTTAGTATCCTGCAAGTCTTATCAGGGGCTGGGAGATTTTCACTCCCGCTTAGGGCTTTGAAGGCCCTTGGTCTGGGTGCTATCCTAAGCCTCTTAGGGAGTTAGTAATGCAATGGCAGCAGGGGTTAGGGGAAGAAGGCAGATGGTTATTGAGGCTGAAATGGCTAAGGGGAGAGTTAGTTGAGAAGAGGGGAAGCGTCATGGGGTTGTGCCCGTGAGGTTATTGGGGGAAATGGTCAGAGTTATGGCATAAGAGAGACGTAAGTAGAAGTATAGGCTTAGAAGGGCTGTTAAAGCAGCTAGGGTAGCGGTGGGGGCTAGGTCCTGTTTAGTCAGTTCTTGGAGGATTAGTCATTTTGGTATAAAACCAGTTAAGGGCGGGAGGCCTCCAAGTGAGAGGAGAAGTAGGGGAGTGAGGGCGGTAAGAGCAGGTGCTTTTGTTCAGGATGTGGCGAGTGTGCTGATGTTTAGTGATTTGTTGAATTTAAAGACTAGGAATATTGAGGATGTCATGATAAGATATGTGAGAAGAGAGAGGAGGGTAAGGGAGGGTGAGAATTGTAAGATAAGAATTATTCATCCTATATGGGCTGTGGATGAGTAGGCTAGGATTTTGCGTAATTGTGTTTGGTTTAAGCCGCCTCATCCGCCGATGAGGGTAGAGGTTAGGCCTAAAATAATAAGTATTGTTGGGTTGGTTGGGTGGATTTGGAGAAGCAGTACGAAAGGGGCAAGTTTTTGTCATGTGGAGAGAATTAAGCCGGTTGTTAGATCAAGGCCTTGAAGTACTTCGGGGAGTCAGGCGTGGAGGGGGGCAAGGCCAATTTTTAGTGCGAGGGCAAGAATGATAATTGTGGAGGGAAGGGGGTGAGAGATTTGTTGAATTTCTCATTGGCCTGAGAGTCAGGCATTTGTAATGCTCGCGAAGAGTAGTGTAGCAGCTGCGGCTGCTTGGGTGAGGAAATATTTAGTTGTCGCTTCAACTGCTCGGGGGTGGTGATGTTGAGCTATAAGGGGAATAATGGCGAGAGTATTTATTTCAAGGCCTATTCAGGCAAGAAGTCAGTGTGAGCTTGCAAAGGTAATTGTGGTTCCCAGGCCTAGTCCGAAGAGCAGGGTAGCTAAGATGTAGGGGTTCATTAGTAAAGGAAGGAGTTTAACCGACATGTTTGGGGTATGGGCCCAAAAGCTTAATTAGCTGACTTTACTAGGAAGTGGTGTAGTGGAAGCACTAAGAGTTTTGATCTCTTCAGGTAGGGTTCGAGCCCCTTCTTTCTAAGGAGTTGGAGGGACTTTAACCCTCATAATTCACTCTATCAAAGTGGCCCTTTACTTCAGGCACAGCTCCGGAGTTATAGTTGAGGGGGCAGCCCTGTAAATGCGATTGGGAGGGCCAGGTGTCAAATTACTAATGCTAAGGTAAGGGGAAGGAAGTTTTTTCAGATTAAATGTATAAGTTGATCATAGCGAAATCGGGGGTAGGAGGCTCGGACTCAGAGGAAAAGAACTGAAAGAAGTGTTGCTTTAATCATTAGGTTTGTTGTGGTGAGTTCTGGAGTAAAATGAAAGATAGAGCTGCCTAGGAATAGTGTTGCGGAGAGAGTGTTTATTAGTAGGATGTTAGCATATTCTGCGAGAAAAAATAGGGCGAATGGTCCTCCTGCATATTCGACGTTAAAACCAGAAACGAGTTCTGATTCACCTTCAGTTAGGTCAAAGGGTGCTCGATTAGTTTCTGCCAGTGTAGAAATGTATCATATTGCGGCGAGGGGTCAGGCGGGCAGAATTAATCATGTGCTTTCTTGAGCAATACTGAATGTTTGTAGGGTAAAGCCTCCCGTGAAGATAATAGCATTTAAAAGAATTAAGCCTAGGCTTACTTCATAGGAAATGGTTTGGGCTACGGCCCGTAGGGCCCCAATGAGGGCATATTTTGAGTTTGAGGCTCACCCTGAGCCGAGAATGGAGTAGACTGCTAGGCTTGATAGGGCGAGGATGAAAAGAATACCCAGGTTAAGGTCTGTTATGGGGAAGGGAAGAGGTATTGGGGCTCACAAAGTGAGTGCGAGAGTAAGTGCGAGTATTGGGGTCAGTAAAAAAAGGATGGGTGAGGAGGTTGAGGGTCGAATGGGCTCTTTTGTAAATAATTTTAGGCCATCTGCGATGGGTTGGAGGAGGCCAAAGGGCCCAACAATGTTGGGCCCTTTACGGAATTGCATATAGCCAAGGACTTTGCGTTCAACAAGTGTAAGAAGGGCAACGGCTAAGAGTACGAAAATGATGAGGATTAGGGGGTTGAGAATGGATGTGATTAGTGTTGAGAGCATAGTTAGGGGGAGGAGTTGAACCTCCGTGGAAAGGACTTAGGTCTTTTGCAATTGCCGGGCTCTGCCACCTTAACATGCTATTTTCTTGAGCGTGGGGGCATGCCCTTTTGTCCATTTTAGTTGATTTCATTAGGTAAGGGTAAGGCGTATTTAAAACATTGGCCTTTTCTTTTCGGTCCTTTCGTACTAGAAAAGATCATATCATAGATAGAAACTGACCTGGATTACTCCGGTCTGAACTCAGATCACGTAGGACTTTAATCGTTGAACAAACGAACCCTTAATAGCGGCTGCACCATTAGGATGTCCTGATCCAACATCGAGGTCGTAAACCCCCTTGTCGATATGGGCTCTAGAAGGGGATTGCGCTGTTATCCCTAGGGTAACTCGGTCCGTTGATCGGCGCATAGCCGGATCTTAATGGTCAGAAGTTCTGTTGCTTAGAGCTGTGGCTCTTAGTTTTAGGAGTCTTGTGCTCTTGATCCACATGGGGGTTTTTTGTTTCCCCGCGGTCGCCCCAACCAAAGACATGTAAATAGGGTCCAATTAGTTTTATCTTTTATAGGAGGGTGATTAACGTGGTCTATTTTGTGTCTAAAGCTCCATAGGGTCTTCTCGTCTTATGGGGGTATCCCCGCTTCTGCACGGGGAGATCAATTTCATTGACTGGAGAAAGGAGACAGTTAAGCCCTCGTTATGCCATTCATACAGGTCTTCATTTAAAAGACAAGTGATTGCGCTACCTTTGCACGGTCAAAATACCGCGGCCGTTAAACACATGGTCACAGGGCAGGCGGGACCTCTTATTTTTATTTATACAAGAGGCGATGTTTTTGGTAAACAGGCGAGGCTTGGGTTTGCCGAGTTCCTTCTTTTTCTTTTAGTCTTTCCTGGGAAACACACCAGTGTGGGGTTAACGGTAGAATATTAGGTGGTTTTCTAGTTGTCTAGCTTTTTATCCATTGCCCTCTTTGTTTGGGGCCGTTGAAGTTCGGTGGAGAGTCCGTTCCGATTTACACGTGTGTGGGGAGAGAATCGAGTGTTCTCTTATTACTCATATTAGCATAATCACTTCCATAAAGTATGGAAAGGCCTGGTAGGGTTAGGGGGATAAGATTTTATTATCAGGATCGGGTGGTGGTATTTAGTGTTTGAGCTTTAACGCTTTCTGTTTGGGTGGCTGCTTTTAGGCCCACTAAAACATGGTACCTTAGAATTATTATGGTCTTTACCCTCCTGGAAAAGTTGTGTCTTGTTTCAAAGGGGCTGTACCCCCTTCGACTAACTCCTTTGAATTCTTTTGGTTCTGTAGGGTAGGCAGGCTGAGGTGGGAAGAAAGAATTCAAAGGGCTGAACTTCTATTCAGTTCTCAGGCAACCAGCTATAACTAGGTTCGGTAGGTCTGTCACCTCTACTCGAAGCTCTTCCCACTCTTTTGCCACAGAGACGGGGTTGCCCTGGTTTTAGGCTGTCTTGGAGTAGCTCACCTAGTTTCGGGAAATTAAACTATAGTACTTTTTGCTTAATAGTTTCTAGCTAAATCATGATGCAAAAGGTACGAGGGGGTATCTCTGCTTTTTTAGGCTTTACTGGGTTATTTCATTTCTTTTTCAGCTTTCCCTTGCGGTACTTTCTCTATTGCTCCTAGGTCCTTTTCCATCACCTGTACTTGGGGGGAAAAATGGTTTGTTTGTTAGGTTTTAGTGTATTTTGGGGTATATATACGGGGGGAGTTGTTATTGTAGGGTGGGCTAGCTATTGGGCGTCAGAGCGCTCCGATTTGCACGGGGGACTTCTCAGTGTAAGGGAGATGCTTTACTGTCTTAGCTACGCTCTGGTTTTTCCAAGTGCACCTTCCGGTACACTTACCATGTTACGACTTGCCTCCCCTTTGCCGGTTTAGTTTATTATTTATTGTAGAGTTGTGGCTTGGGGAGAGTGACGGGCGGTGTGTGCGCGCTTCAGGGCCAGTTTCAGTAGAACACTCTGTTTTCTGCTTACTACTAAATCCTCCTTCTAATACACGTTTCATTGCATTGTTCGTATTCCCTGGGGTAGGGAATGTAGCCCATTTCTTCCCCTCTCATATGCTACACCTCGACCTGACGTTTTGAGTTGTACTAATTCTGCTTACTATAAACCCTTCACAGGGTAAGCTGACGACGGCGGTATATAGGCGGGAAAAGCAAGAGAGGGTGAGGTTTAACGGGGGTTATCGGTTTTAGAACAGGCTCCTCTAGGTGGATCTAAAGCACCGCCAAGTCCTTTGGGTTTCAAGCTAATGCTCGTAGTTCCCGGGCGGATAGCGGGTGTAGGGCGCTATCAAAGTTTAGGGCTGGGCATAGTGGGGTATCTAATCCCAGTTTGTTTCACAGCTTTCGTGGGGTCGGGGAAGATAAAGTCACTTTCGTGGTGGGGCTTCTTACCTTCGGTAAACGTATAACAGTTCTGAAGGTGTTCGACTTTAGTTTTAGGGTGGTCCCAAACCACTCTTTACGCCGGTGTCTATCAACTTGGGCCTCTCGTATAACCGCGGTGGCTGGCACGAGTTTTACCGGCCCTTTGTGGCTTTAACTAAGTCAAGTTTTCACTTATGGCTTAATGTCTATCACTGCTGAATTCCCTTGAGGGTGTGGCTAAGCAAGGTGTCATGGGCTACAGAAGGGTGTGCCTGATACCAGCTCCTTGTTCCCGGAGGGGGAACTGTGGGGCATTCTCACAGGGGGGCGGATACTTGCATGTGTAAGTTTAGTTAGAGTTGACAGTAAAGTCAGGACCAAGCCTTTGTGCCTACGGGACCTTTCTAGGGTCCGTCTTAACATCTTCAGTGTTATGCTTTAGTTAAGCTACGTTAGC